AGGGACATTGGGCATATTGGCGGGTCTATTCCATCTTAGTGTCCGTCCACCTCAACGCCTATACAAAGGATTACGTATGGGAAATATTGAAACTGTCCTTTCCAGTAGTATTGCTGCTGTCTTTTTTGCAGCTTTTGTAGTTGCCGGAACTATGTGGTATGGTTCAGCAACTACCCCGATTGAATTATTTGGTCCCACTCGTTATCAATGGGATCAAGGATACTTCCAACAAGAAATATATCGCAGAATTGGTGCTGGGTTAGCTGAAAATCAAAGTTTATCTGAAGCTTGGTCTAAAATTCCTGAAAAACTGGCTTTTTATGATTACATCGGCAATAATCCGGCAAAGGGGGGGTTATTCAGAGCGGGCTCAATGGACAACGGGGATGGAATAGCTGTTGGGTGGTTAGGACATCCTATCTTTAGAGATAAAGAGGGGCGCGAACTTTTTGTACGTCGTATGCCTACTTTTTTTGAAACATTTCCGGTTGTTTTGGTAGACGGAGACGGAATTGTTAGAGCCGATGTTCCTTTTAGAAGGGCAGAATCAAAATATAGTGTCGAACAAGTAGGTGTAACTGTCGAGTTCTATGGCGGCGAACTCAACGGAGTCAGTTATAGTGATCCCGCTACTGTGAAAAAATATGCTAGACGCGCTCAATTGGGTGAAATTTTTGAATTAGATCGTGCTACTTTGAAATCCGATGGTGTTTTTCGTAGCAGTCCAAGGGGTTGGTTTACTTTTGGGCATGCTTCGTTTGCTTTGCTCTTCTTCTTCGGACACATTTGGCATGGCGCTAGAACCTTGTTTAGAGATGTTTTTGCTGGTATTGATCCAGATTTAGATGCTCAAGTGGAATTTGGAGCATTCCAAAAACTCGGAGATCCAACTACAAGAAGACAAGTAGTTTGATACAATATTGCTTTGTTACTTTTCATTTTTATTTTGTGATTTGATATAGGGTACCGGATAAATCTTGATTTGAATCACTGCCTTTTCTTTGACTTTTGACTCTTGTTCTTTTTTTATCCGGGAGACGATCCCCAATAAACAGGTATGGAAGCTATAATTGTAAACCACGATCAAATCTATGGAAGCATTGGTTTATACATTCCTTTTAGTCTCAACTCTAGGAATAATTTTTTTCGCTATCTTTTTTCGAGAACCGCCTAAAGTTCCAACTAAAAAGGTGAAATGATTTTTCATTATCTCAATTGAAAGTAATGATCCTCCCAATATTGGGAGGATCATTACTTCAACTAGTCCCCGTGTTCCTCGAATGGATCTCTTAGTTGTTGAGAGGGTTGCCCAAAAGCAGTATATAAGGCGTACCCAGTAAAACTTACAAGTAAACCGGATAAAAAGATGGCAACTAGGGTTGCTGTTTCCATTATTATATAGTTTTAAGACATTATATAGTTTTAAGACCACAATGGATCTATGATAAGATCATTTATTTACAACGGAATGGTATACAAAGTCAACAGATCTTACTGAATATAAAATATTATGGCTACACAAACCGTTGAGGGTAGTTCTAGATCTGGCCGCCCCAAACGAACTAATGCAGGGAGTTTATTGAAACCATTGAATTCAGAATATGGTAAAGTAGCTCCTGGGTGGGGAACTACTCCTTTGATGGGTCTCGCAATGGCTCTATTTGCGATATTCCTATCGATTATTTTGGAGATTTATAATTCTTCCATTTTACTGGATGGAATTTCAATGAATTAGATTCACAAGAACCATTAACTGGCTTTTTCAATACAAAATGAAGCGTTTAGGTTTATGATTTTTATCCCATTCTATTTGGGTAGTTCGACCGTGGAATTTCTTTGTTTATTCCGGAATATGAGTGTGTGACTTGGTATAATTGATCCTATGGATAGTACAGAGAATGGGTCTGTCATCTTGATAGAGATGGTTTTACTTCGTCGGATATTCATTCTAGTATCTGGAGCACGGAATATATATATGAAATAGATTACAAAGTATTAGAACTATGATTCATACTTAATAGTTAGACCTCGTGGCCGGACTTCGAAATTTTTTTTTTTTTTTCAAACTAAACTTTCGTTTAGGCTTATTTTGATCAAAGGACAAAGGTTTCTTTGGATTTTTAGTCATTATATCTATTCATTGAATAAGTGATGATCCAACGGTTCTTACTCAGGGAATTTGGGGACTTAGTTTGAAAGGGTTTTATTGAATCATCGTGGTTCTAGTATGAATCTGAGGTTTTAATCAATTAATAGGGTCTTAACAAGATAATTCCTATCAATAATAAAGAAAACAGCAGTAAAGCCGCACTACACATAAATAACAACAAATAAAATAGGTAAATAGAAGATTCAAGAGGCCTATAACGATCAATATATAGACGAATGAGCCGACTTGATTTTTTGGCATTATAACCACAAAGAGGAGTTTTCGGATTTTTATTCTTTCGTATCTTCAGAAAAAATGAATCATAGAATTAAGAAATTTAAAACTTTCTAT